CTTTCTTTGATATTTTATTACGTATATGTACGTATATGGGTTCATCCTTTCTAGAGTTTAAATAGAAGGATTCCTCGATCAACGCAGTCAACTCTATTCGTTAGAACAGCTTCCATTGAGTCTCTGCACCTATCCTTTTTTATTCTTGCTTTCTGAACCCTTTATTTGATTTTGATTTGTTTTCTAAAAACAGGATTTGGCTCAGGATTGCCCATTTTTAATTCCAGGGTTTCTCTGAATTTGAAAGTTATCACTTAGTATGTTTCCATACCAAGGCTCAATCCAATCAAGTCCGTAGCGTCTACCAATTTCGCCATATCCCCTCTTTTTTGTTTTGAGACTAGGATCTCGTTGGGATGCCGTCCCTTTCTTTATGTTCATTTATTCTGGAACCGTTTACGTTGAATTCTTTAGATATGCAAGATATGGATTTCTATATAGAAAAAGTGTCTCTGTCTCCTCCTATTTGTTTGATTTCTTGTCTATTTTCTTTCAGATATCGGAGGACCTTTTTTGTATTTAGTCCAATCAAAAATGATTCTATCATTGATGTATCCGCAATTCAATATGGATGGATATATACCCCATATATATGCGTCTCTTACTCTTTTTTTTTACCTCGATATTTGGAATACTCAAACGGTCGATTCTTTTTTCGCCTTATCCCCCGCCCTTTTGAATGAACACAGAGGAATGTCTCATTATCATTATATTTAATCTGGATTGTATCCTTATCCTTACTTAATCTTTATCCTTATCTTTTCCTTAGGGTCGCCTTGTATATTGTATAATAAAATTAGAATAGAGAGTTATTCTACTATAATTTTAAGTACTATAACTAATCATTCTATTATAAATTTATAAATAATAATAGTATTTCAATTGAAATTGATTGTTATTGTTATATAGTTAGAACTATTATATATTCTTTATGTTACATATTATATTTTCTTTATGTTACATAATAGTAGATTCATTATACTATAATGAATTATTAATATGCAATAGCTAAAGTAGTTTACTAAAGTCCTATGCACAATTTATTTTATGCGAGCCCGCTTAGCTCAGAGGTTAGAGCATCGCATTTGTAATGCGATGGTCATCGGTTCGATTCCGATAGCCGGCTTTGTCTATTTGTTCTTTTTTTTTACTTTTATATTACTTATATTACATAATTAATCATAATTAATAAGGCCTCCTTGAAGGAATATTGAAAAGACTTCTTACCCCCTCTCCAAGGAAAGAATCACTGATCCATTATGGCGTAAGAACTTCCAACTATGAATAAAAAATGGATTGGAGCAATTAGATCTCTACCAAACAAATCAGAAAAAGTATATATAACTTCTTATATATATATATATATACAAAATTGGATATTGATTGATACAATTCATCTCATTCTTCTTTGTAATACATCAATACATCAGTAGATTTAGCTTCGTTTATGGTTTAGTTCAGTCTTAATTTAGGTTTATTCTGTAATAATTTTTTTTCAATAAAATAAGGAGTCTTTATGTCTCGTTACCGAGGGCCTCGTTTCAAAAAAATACGCCGGCTGGGTGTTTTACCGGGACTTACTAGTAAAAGGCCGACACCCGGAAGTGATCTTAGAAATCAATCGCGCTTCGGAAAAAGATCTCAATATCGTATTCGTCTAGAAGAAAAACAAAAATTGCGTTTTCATTATGGTCTGACAGAGAGACAATTACTTAAATACGTTCATATCGCTGGAAAAGCCAAAGGGTCAACAGGCCAGGTTTTACTACAATTACTTGAAATGCGTTTGGATAACATCCTTTTTCGATTAGGTATGGCTTCGACCATTCCTGGAGCCCGACAATTAGTTAACCATAGGCATATTTTGGTTAATGGTCGTATAGTAGATATACCAAGTTATCGATGCAAAGCCCGAGATATTATTACTACAAGGGATGAACAAAAATCCAGAGCTCTGATTCAAAATTATCTTGATTCATCCCCCCATGAGGAATTGCCAAAACATTTGACTCTTCACTCATCCCAATATAAAGGATCAGTCAATCAAATAATAGATAGTAAGTGGGTCGGTTTGAAAATAAATGAGTTGCTAGTCGTAGAATATTATTCCCGCCAGACTTGAACCTAACTAAAATAACAAAAAACAAGGGTTCGGGGAATTTAGCCCCTTTTTGGGGGAGTAAATCGACCTAAGGTAAAGGAGCTTAATCTGGATTTTTCTCCCATTCATGTATCATAAATGGATCGAGGGGATATTGTTATGCCTTGGCTACTATTTCCAATATTTTATGTACCACAGCAATTCAATTCCAATTAGGAATATACAATCTAATCTCTATTAAAGAAAATTCTAACTGTTGGTGGTATCCATTGTTGTTATTTTATTTGATACATTGGTTGCGGTCAGTAATGTTCGTGAATTAGGTGAAGGTACGGAAAGAGAGGGATTCGAACCCTCGGTAAACAAAAGCCTACATAGCAGTTCCAATGCTACGCCTTG